AGTGTCTATAATTGATTTCTTCTGTGTAATACTAATCGCTAAGGCCTCATTGGTAAGTGCTACAAGATCTCGTGCATTGGAACCCATCGTTATGGACCCGAATTCATTAGTATGGAACATTTTCTTTTCCAAGTGAAATCCCTTAGTATATGAAAGATTGAAAAAGTGCTTTCGTTGTTGTGGAATAAGAAGCCTTCGTATCTTAATGCATGTATTTAATTTATTCGGAACTATTAGAGCGGGATCCACTTTTGGGGGAATATGAGTCGAAGCAATAACAAGAATATTTCTAGTGGAACATCTTTCACAATCCCTGGATAGATAGTTCACTAATAGACCGAGGGATAAGTAATTCGACTCATTCACATCCAGATCATGAATGTTTGGAATCCATATTATGCAAGGAGACATTGCTTTTGCTAATTCGAATTGAAGGGTGATAGAAAATCGGTCTATTTCCGGCATCATATCCATAGTTAGCGCATTCATCAGAGTTAGCAGCTCCGTATCGAGGTCAAGATCGATATCGTCACTAGCATCAATCTCGTCACTATCATCAATATTGTCACTATCATCAATATCGATATCATCCATAAGAAACCCTTTAGGCTTGTTATCCAGGAACTTGTTCAGAAATACCAAAGGAACATAGGAGTTTGTCACTAGGTATTTGACCAAATAGGAGCGTCCAGTTCCTATAGAACCTATCACTAAAATACCCCTAGAGGGGGATAGGGCTAAGCGGAGCGAAAAGGGTTTTTCATGAGACGGGAAATGAAAACTATTAGCCCCACACGAGGTTTGTGAATAAGTGATTGTCTGATAATGAGCAAGGAATATCCGTCTTTCTGCTAAACAGGATGTATTGAACTCATAATTCATTAGACACTTTTTATGAATGTCAACTAAATATCGTAAGTAAATTGCTCCCGGGTGTTCAATCATTTGATAACCAGAGTCGTTCTTTGATAAATGATCACTAGATAAATAATCACTATGAGTCAGACTCAATAGAATTTGATCAATCCCTTTTTCTGTCGTTAAGGTGGAGAACTGAACCAAAAATTCTCGTTCTTCATCATCAATCGAATCACTGTTCGCAACCCAGGATTCCATTTTATCATCAATCCAATCACTGTTCACGTTTTTTCTTTTTCTTATCAATGAATAGATCTCTTTACTTGTATGACTTAGATGTCTCGTATTTCTCGAAAAAGTGATTCGATTGGTGGGATTTGGTATGATACTTATGAGATCGATGAAATTGATATTCAAATATTTCTTCTTAGAACGGATTGATTTGACCCCATAAGCGGGATCACCACCCAATAGCATGTTGCCGCCAGAAACAGAACCCCGGATTTCTTCTAGAGAATCTCCTAATTGTTCCAGAGCAACTAGAAACAGATTCTTTAACCAGAAAGAATTCAGTTCAGATGTAGGATACCTATCCAGAAGTTTTCGCAACTCAATCATGTATGGTGGAATCATCAAAGATTTGACCTTTTCGAACTCTGTCTGTAACTCACTAGAGGCTCGGCAAACAAAGAGAAGATGTGTACGAACGAGATATCCAACAAGAAGAAGAAGGAAAAGGCTTGAATAGAGGAACTCATGAACATTTGGCAATCTCAGATGTGTCGATATCAATGGTGACTCATTATTTCGATGAATCATTTCTTCGAACATAAGAAAATTATGTAAACACTTTCTCGAAATTTCGCTTATCAGATTCCATTGTCGAAGACACCCTTTTTTCTGAAGAATTCGCCATGATATATCTGATCCATACATAATATCATGAAAAATGGATACAAATTTTGGACTGTTACTTAGTATCGACAATAGGTCTGAAAAAGTATCTAAAAATAAAAAATTTAGATATTTGTACCCTGCCGAAGTAAGGAACCATGGCATATATGTTTGGAATAGATTCCATTTTGAGAGAGTTGAAAAAGCACTATCTCGTTGAAAGGTTCTATACATCTGCCCTTTCTCAACGCATTTCTTTAGACAAAGACTCCGTTTTTTCCTATTTTCGGATGGTAAATCTTTCTCAGAACATGGAGTGTGAATCAAACTCATGTTTGAATTGAAATTGAGATACTGATGCAAGTTCTTCCCTTCTGAATCAGATATATTCAGATCTGAAAGAGGTTGACAATAAGTTCTTTCAAAATGGACTATTTCTCCCTCTGTTAGAGGTGTTCCAGAAATGTCTGCGATCGAATAAAAAGCTCTAGGAACGAATGGATCGGATCGAATTGGAAAATGGAAATATTTGTACAAGTTATATGTTTCGTCACCACTTTGTGGAGAATCCTTAGGTATGAATATGTTAGATACCTGTGACTCGATTGGTGAAAGAGTATCTCTCTCCAAAAAAGCATGTTTTTTTTTACCGCCGCACAAATCAAATATTTTGTTGCGAATGAACAAGATATTGAGGAATTGTCCATACGTAAAATCATAATTATTGATACGGGCCTTTTCCACATAA